AAAAAAATGAGTGAATTCAGAAACTCTTCTCATCGTCCCTGTTAAGTATGTTGCATAAAAAGCGTCTATATAACCACGATTATATGACCAAGCATATATCCCATTTTTTATCTTGTCAGAAAAAATTCTCTTAAGATTTGTTTTAATTAATGAATTAACTAAATCAAAATTTGTAAAAGGGGAATACGGAGGTTTATAAAAAAAAAATGCTATAATTATTCCAAGATAAGCTAGACTAACTGAAAACACTGCATCTTTCGCAAATTCCGACCAATCTGTTAAATAATTCGAATTTTGATGTAACAGATTTATCGAGGGGGTTAACCATTTGGATAAAATATCCAAATCGACGTCATTAAAAGAAATTCCTATGAATCCAACAAAAAAAGTAAAGAAGACTAATATAAGGATAGAAAATAATATAGTATTATTCGATTCATAAGGATACACAAAAGTTTTCTTCTTGCCAAAACGAGAAATAGTAAGAAAAGGTTGGCTTCTAGTTCTTGCATTCTTATCAATTTGATCTATTTTCTGTGAAAAAAAATAAGCACTTTTCTTTTTCGTCATTATTAACAAATGAAAGTTTTTGTTATTGACTTTAAAACCTTCTTTACCCCATAGAGATATTGAATAGAGGGAAGTCTTTTTTTTTCCACTGAAATTTTGAAAATGAGCATTTAAATGTCCTTCAAAAGTAAGTAAATAGATCCGAAACATATAAAATGCGGTTAATCCCGCCGTAGACCAAGCTATTATTGCAAAAATTACTGAATATAACCAACTATCATTAAGAATTTGATCTTTGGACCAAAAACAAGCAAGAGGTGGAATCCCACAAAGAGAAAGTGTGCCTAATAAAAACGCACTTTTGGTAATTGGTACATGTTTTTTTAAACCTCCCATAAAAACCATATTTTGACTTTTAGTCGGAGAATAACCAACAATAGTTTGCATTGAATGAATAACAGAACCCGATCCCAAAAACAATAATGCTTTCGAATAAGCATGCGTAATCAAATGAAATAAAGCACTTCGAGAAGACCCCATACCTAGAGCTAACATCATATAACCCAATTGAGACATGGTGGAATAGGCTAAACCTCTCTTAATGTCTTTTTGAGCAAGAGCTAAAGTAGCTCCAAAAAATAGTGTTATTATCCCTATTAAAGAAATTAAATTCATTATTTGAGGTATAATAATAAAAAGAGGTAAAAGTCGAGCTACAAGGAAAATTCCCGCGGCTACCATAGTAGCGGCATGGATAAGAGCCGAAATAGGAGTCGGCCCTTCCATTGCATCTGGTAACCATACATGAAGGGGGAATTGTGCAGATTTCGAAACAGCACCAGAAAAGAATAAAACAGCGCACCACGTAACAAATAAAAAATTTAACTCATTATGAAAAATCAAGTTATTGAATATTTGAAATAAATCTCGAAATTCAAAACTCCCTGTTATCCAATAAAAACCCAAAATTCCCAATAATAAACCAAAATCCCCAACACGATTAGTTACAAACGCTTTTTGACAAGCATTTGCTGCAACAGGACGTGTGAACCAAAATCCTATTAATAGATAGGAACACATTCCTACTAATTCCCAAAAAATATAAATTTGTATCAAATTGGAACTAGTAACTAATCCCAACATGGCAGTACTGAAAAAACTCATATAAGCAAAAAATCTCAAATATCCACGATCATGAAACATATAATTATCACTATAAATAAGAACCAAAATTCCAACAGTAGTGATTAATATTGACATAATAGAAGTAAGCGGATCTATTAAGTAGCCAAATTCTAAAGAAAAATCATTATTGAGAATCCAAGCCCAGACATATTGATAGGTAGCACGGCTATTTAGTTGCTGAATCGATAAATTGATCGAAAAAATCATGACTATACTTAATACTAAAACACTTTGAAAAGCCCACATACGACGAAGACTTTTTGTTGCCGATGGAAAAAGAAGAAGTCCCACCCCGATTAATATAGGAACTGAAAGTGGAAGAAAAGGTATTATCCATGCATATTGATATGTTTGTTCCATAAAAAAAGTTTTTTAGTCTGAATTAATTGCTTCTGATTAACTGGACCCCACCCCTTTCAAAAGGGATCAATAAAAAAAATCAAAATATGCACTAACTTAAAAAAATTTAACGTAAATAAAAATTTAGCATTTGATACTCGTACTTAATTCTGTATCTGAGTTTTTTGAAATCGTTCAAATATTCAACTCAAGAAGTTAAACGTGGTCAAATAATATGACCAAGGTCTGTAAAAAAAATACTTCTTTATTTTAAATATATTTTTATTTTGAAAATATACAAATTTAGGAAGAGATCAAAAATAAAAATAGAAATTTTTCTAACAATGGTTTTTTTTTATAGCAAGCATCAGGAATTACACTCAAAAGTACTTGATTCTGGTATAAATCGTGGAATTCACTAATGTCAGCGGCTTAATAACTCGTCGTTTTTTTAGTTAGTTTCGTTTTAGTTAGTTTATTTCAACTTATTAACTAATTCCTTATGAGATTGATTATGATTCTTTTTTTTAGTTCCACGAATTAGATTTATATATCATAGCTGATTATAGAAATATCTGAGAAAAAACGCAAAATAAAAGTACTACTAATCCATACAACTTATTTGTTCTTAAAAGCCTTCTACAGTATAAAAAACCTTTTTGAACAAAAAATTTGTAGGAATCTTGTAGAGAAGTTTAATATTTTTAGATTTATTTTCGATGATAAGGACTAAAAGAATAACTAGATAATGAATAGTAATTATAATGAATAGTAATTAAGGATTCTTTTGAACAATAGATGTCTTTCACATCTAACTATAACAATGAGTAACCTCTTCATTTTGAAATGGCAGTTCCAAAAAAACGCACTTCTAGATCAAAAAAACGTATTCGTCAAAATATTTGGAAAAGGAAGGGATATTCATCGGCGTTAAAAGCTTTGTCATTAGGAAAATCTCTTTCTACCGGCAAATCAAAAATTTTTTTTATGCGACGAGCAAATAAATCCTAAAATGTTGTAAGACTCGGAATCTATTTGACGTTAAAATTTTCTCATTTCAGTCTTACTATCAAATTCTCAATTACAACTCGCTATTCGTTTGAACTAATTAATATGAAATAGACTCCGTTTTGTGATGTTCATATGTAAAAATAGAACATTATGAATTTGAAAATTTCGCAAATTCTAAGAAAAAATACAATAAGAAAAACCAAGGTTTTACCTTTTTTTAGGACTCTATTTTTCATTTTGTTGGTGGGGAGTCTTATTTTCCCCATCGACCTTTTTGTTATAATTCAAATGCTAATAATATGTTTTCTTTATCTATATATCTAAAAAATATCGAGAGAAGATCAAAAATAAGATCTTTAGTTCAAATTAACGAGAGAAACTCATTGATTCAATTTTGAAAACTTGTATAACTTTCTGCCTTCATCTTTCTCGGAATGACTATAGAGTTCTCAGATATTTTTTGATTTCAGCCCAACCAATAAAAGACGAAAACTCTCGGGATATTATATACAAACAATGTCTTACTTTAGAAAAATCCAAAAAAGGTTTCTTTTATGTTCCGCGAGAAAATTCATTTTGTTGTTTTAAATTTCTGAAATAAGTTAAATGGGAACTAATTGTTATGAACTTGAATTGTTATTCAAAAATTTTTTCAGTGAAGTGACACTGTCAATCTTGACAATTCAATATAAATAGCCTATTATGGGTTTGAACAAGCCGCTATGGTGAAATCGGTAGACACGCTGCTCTTAGGAAGCAGTGCTAGAGCATCTCGGTTCGAGTCCGAGTAGCGGCATGCCGTCTTCGAAACACCAGACAATAGATCTTATAATGAAAAATGAATTAAATTCCCGCTTTTCATTTATACTTAAATTAAGGGATTACTCTTTTTTTTTTTATGATATTTTCAACCTTAGAGCATATATTAAATCATATTTCCTTTTCAATTGTTTCAATTGTCATTTCAATTTGGTTTTTCAACCTATTGGTCACTGAACTCATAAAACCATATGAGTTATCAGAAAAGGGCATGATACCGACCTTTTTTTGTTTAACAGGATTATTAGTGACTCGTTGGATTTATTCCGGTCATTTTCCACTAAGTGATTTATACGAATCATTAATCTTTCTTTCGTGGAGTTTCTCCCTTATTCATATAGTCGCCTATTTCAAAAAAAATAAAAATCTAAGCGCAATAACCGCCTCGAGTACTATTTTTACCCAAGGCTTTGCTACTTCAAGTCTTTTAAGTGAAATACAGAAACCTGCAATATTAGTCCCTGCGCTCCAATCTGAGTGGTTAATAATGCACGTAAGTATGATGATATTGAGCTATGCCGCTCTTCTGTGTGGATCATTATTATCCGCTGCACTTCTAGTCTTTACATTTCGAAAGAAAAGTAATCGGTTTTTAAAATCATTTTCATTTAACGAAATTCAATATAGCTATGACAGAAGTACTATTTTAAGAAATACTTCGTTTTTTTCTTGTAAGAATTATTACAAGAGCCAATTAATTCAACAATTGGATTTTTGGAGTTATCGTGTGATTAGTCTAGGATTTCTTTTTTTAACTACGGGTATTATTTCAGGAGCAGTCTGGGCGAATGAAGCGTGGGGATCATATTGGAGTTGGGATCCAAAAGAAATTTGGGCCTTTATTACTTGGATGATATTCGCTATTTATTTACATATTCGAACAAATAAGAATTTCCCGGGTGAAAATTCCGCACTGGTGGCGGTTCTAGGTTTTCTGATAATTTGGATATGCTATTTTGGGGTTAATCTATTAGGAATAGGGTTACATAGTTATGGTTCATTTACATTACCATCTAGCTAAGGAAGCTTCTTACGAATACAAACCAACTCGAGCTGTCTATAAAAAACTTTGTAACGAACTGCGTGAATCCTATAGTGATTCGCGCGGTTCTCGCAAAGACCGCGCATATCGGGTT